ATTATAAGAAAGTTTTTAGGTCAAAAATGAATATTTGTGAACAATGTGGATATCATTTGAAAATGAGTAGTTCAGATAGAATCGAACTTTCGGTTGATTCGGGCACTTGGGATCCTATGGACGAAGACATGGTCTCTATTGACCCCATTGAATTTCACTCGGAAGAGGAACCTTATAGAGATCGTCTCGATTCATATCAAAGAAAGACAGGTTTAACTGAGGCTGTTCAAACAGGCATAGGTCAACTAAATGGGATTTCCATAGCAATTGGGGTTATGGATTTCCAGTTCATGGGAGGTAGTATGGGATCCGTAGTAGGCGAGAAAATCACCCGGTTGATCGAATATGCTACTAATAGATCTCTACCTGTTATTATAGTGTGTGCTTCTGGAGGAGCACGCATGCAAGAAGGAAGTTTGAGCTTGATGCAAATGGCTAAAATATCTTCCGCTTTATATGATTATCAATTCAATAAAAAGTTATTCTATGTATCAATCCTTACATCTCCTACAACCGGTGGAGTAACGGCCAGTTTTGGTATGTTGGGAGATATCATTATTGCTGAACCCAATGCTTACATTGCATTTGCGGGTAAAAGAGTAATTGAACAAACATTGAATAAGACAGTACCCGACGGTTCACAAGCGGCTGAGTATTCATTCCATAAGGGCTTATTTGATCCAATCGTACCACGTAATCCTTTAAAAGGTGTTCTGAGTGAATTATTTCAGCTACACGGTTTCTTTCCCTTGAATCAAAATTCAAGTAGAGTGCTAGGCTCAGGTATTTGTAGCGAACTTTAGTTCATCGGAATCAAAGTCAAAATAAGAAGAGTGGGGTTTTCTTTAGTAACATAAGTTCTATAGGAAGTTTCGGATAATTACTTTTTTTTTATCCATATTTTTTATCCTACCCCTATTCAGGATTAGTAATCAGCAACTCTCTATCAAGAGGAAAAGAGTGAATTCTTCCTTCCGCGGAAAGGAATTGGGAAAAAATTCAAAAGAATTTCATGTTCCCTTCTTTCATATTAATATATATCGTATTAATAATATATAAATAGACCGTATTAATCTATATATATTAATCTATATATATAGATTAATTCAAATCTATTAAGGGAAGTGTTGTATATTTTTTTTATCTCCCGAGAACTTACATTTTGACTATGAATTCCTGTTGGATCGGATTCTAACGAATCCTTAGGAAACTCGTAAGAAACTCTTTATTAGAAGATAAGGGCGGTAGGACAAGAATAATAAAGCAGATTATCAGCCATATATTTCTTGTAGAAAGATAATATAGGGACACTTATTTAGCTCTACATTCCTTGCACTTATTATATATATATATACTTAATAATACTTATAATAGATATACTTATCATAACATAAGATATCTTTATAACAGGTACAAATATTAAATCGAGGTACCCATTCTATGACAGATCTCAATTTACCCTCTATTTTTGTGCCTTTAGTGGGCTTAGTGTTTCCTGCAATTGCAATGGCTTCTTTATCTCTTCATGTTCAAAAAAACAAGATTGTTTAGATCCGATAGGGAAAAATTTCATCAATTTATTTCAACACTTGGACTTGGATCATAGATATCTATTTAGTGGAATATGGTACGACATGTGGCTCCTTCCGAGCACAAATAAAAAAGTGGTTATGCATGCGGATACATGATATATGGATAAATCCATATGCATGTATATGTGGGGATAGCGGTTTTAAAATGGATCAGCAGATATCTGAAATAGAAAGTCAACGTATCTATATTATGTAGATATACATAGTGGTATCATATGAAGGGGATGTTATTATTTTATATCTAACCAATTCGATGAATTACTCCTAATAGTTCACATCATAATAGTGCTAGTTGATGAGAGTGACTTCGGGAGCAAAACAAAAAAAAAAAAGTAAAATCAAATTCATTTGGCTTATTCCCTTCTCTCAATTCCAATAGGGTGCAACTGGATCTAGTATGAACTATCGATCAGAACGTATATGGGTAGAACTTATAACGGGGTCTCGAAAAACAAGTAATTTCTGCTGGGCCTGTATCCTTTTTTTAGGTTCACTAGGGTTCTTATTGGTTGGAACTTCCAGTTATCTTGGTAGGAATCTGATATCCTTATTCCCGTCTCAGCAAATAATTTTTTTTCCACAAGGAATCGTGATGTCTTTCTATGGGATCGGGGGTCTGTTCATTAGTTCCTATTTGTGGTGCACAATTTCGTGGAATGTAGGTAGTGGTTATGATAGATTCGATAGAAAAGAAGGAATAGTGTGTATTTTTCGTTGGGGATTTCCTGGAATAAATCGTCGCATCTTCCTTCGATTACTTATGAGAGATATCCAATCGATCAGAATAGAAGTTAAAGAGGGTCTTTATCCTCGACGTGTCCTTTATATGGAAATCAGAGGCCAGGGCGCCATTCCCTTGACTCGTACTGATGAGAATTTGACTCCACGAGAAATTGAACAAAAAGCTGCGGAATTGGCCTATTTCTTGCGCGTTCCAATTGAAGTATTTTGAAATGAACTGAAAGAATGAATGCTTTCTCAGTATGAGAGAAGGAACCCCCTTATTTAATATAACTGAAGTTTCTTCGGAACGTTCATTCGAGCAAAACATGTTAAATTCTATTTACCCCGTTCCGTTGGTAATCCTTCCGTGGCCATAGACCATAGAATAAAGCAGGCGGACGTATACGGAACAACCATAATAAGAAGCAATTTTGGTCGACCAAAACTATTTTTGATGCATATAGAACTCAATTCTACTAGTAACAAGTCTAATAAGTATGTATTCATCACACATATCAGAGCACTTCGGAATACAGTACATAATTTCTTCCCTTTTTAGGGCCAATACTTTGAATTGATACATTCGATACAGATGTATCATATCTCGTTAATTATCTTTCTTTTGTCAATCGATGTTTCTTTTTTGATCTTAGCTCTTTGATGACCAAACGCTTAGATTTTTCATAACTATCTCTCTCGTTTTGCCACCCATTTCGGATTTCATTATTAATATTCTTCAGAAATATCCCTTCAATTATTCCTGGGTTGAGGGTAGCCAGTGAGAAATATTTCGAAAAAAAAAAATAATTGAGGGGAGTTCTTTCGTCTAGAAATCCAAATAATATTCACTATGTCAAGTGGTTCTTTTGGGCATTCATCGAAAGAACAAATGAGGATATAATTGGTGCGAATTTGACCAACTGAGATATCTGGGAAAAATATTTGATTATTTCTTCATTCGAAACGGACCCTTATTCTATTTCTATATTCTTTTTAGATCCAAGGACTAAACAATTCAAAAAAAAAAAAGGAATAGATCCATAGGTTCCATACCTTGTTATAGAACTCATGCTTCATAGAAATATCGGATCAGATAGAGTCGGCGAATGAAGCGGGTTCATTAACAATTCACAGATTCAAAGTGTCAAAAAAGAAAGCATTGACTCCCCTCCCATATCTTGCATCTATAGTCTTTTTGCCCTGGTGGATCTCTCTCTCATTTAATAAAAGCCTGGAACCTTGGGTTACTAATTGGTGGAATACCGGACAATCCGAAACTTTTTTGAATGATATTCAAGAAAAGAACGTTCTAGAAAGATTTATAGAATTAGAACAACTATTCTTGTTGGATGAAATGATAAAAGAGTACCCGGAGACACAGATACAAAAGCTTCGTATAGGAATCCACAAAGAGACGATACAATTGGTCAAAATGCACAATGAAGATCATATCCACATCATTTTGCATTTCTCGACAAATATAATCTGTTTTGCTATTCTAAGTGGTTATTCTATTCTGGGTAATGAAGAACTTGTCATTCTGAATTCGTGGGTTCAGGAATTCCTCTATAGCTTAAGCGACACAATAAAGGCTTTTTCTATTCTTTTATTAACTGATTTATGTATCGGATTCCACTCACCCCGTGGTTGGGAAATAATGATTGGTTCGGTCTACAAAGATTTTGGATTTGCTCATAACGATCAAATTATATCTGGTCTTGTTTCCACTTTTCCAGTCATTCTAGATACAATTTTGAAATATTGGATCTTCCATTATTTAAATCGTGTATCTCCTTCACTTGTAGTGATTTATCATTCAATGAATGAATGAATGAAGAACTCATTTGATCTGCTGATATCAATCAAATCATGATGCTACTTCGTACATAAACAAACCATTTTGAAGCTTACTCACTCTTTATACTTCTACCCACCCAGGGATTCCTCCTATATTTCAGTACAATTATTCCAGTACAATGGCAGAATCGTGGATAGGGAACTATACTAGCTACCTACCTAATTTATTGTAGAAATTTCCGGGATCAATGATTGGACCATGCAAAATAGAAATACCTTTTCTTGGGTAAAGGAAGAGATGACTCGATTCATTTCCGTATTGATCATGATATATGTAATAACGCGGACATCTATTTCAAACGCATATCCCATTTTTGCGCAGCAGGGTTATGAAAATCCACGAGAAGCAACTGGGCGTATTGTATGTGCCAATTGCCATTTAGCTAATAAGCCCGTGGATATTGAGGTTCCACAAGCTGTGCTGCCTGATACTGTATTTGAAGCAGTTGTTCGAATCCCTTATGATATGCAACTGAAACAAGTTCTTGCTAATGGTAAAAAGGGGGCTTTGAATGTGGGGGCTGTCCTTATTTTACCCGAGGGATTCGAATTAGCTCCCCCCGATCGTATTTCTCCCGAGCTGAAAGAAAAGGTGGGCAATCTGTCTTTTCAGAGTTATCGCCCCACTAAAAGAAATATTCTTGTGGTGGGTCCTGTTCCTGGTCAGAAATATAGTGAAATCGTCTTTCCCATTCTTTCTCCGGACCCTTCTACTAAGAAAGACGTTCACTTCTTAAAATATCCCATATACGTAGGCGGGAACAGGGGAAGGGGTCAGATTTATCCCGATGGGAGCAAGAGTAACAATACAGTCTATAATGCTACAGC